CATAAACAGGAGTTGAAAAAAGAAAAATCTTTTCATTTCGAATTTGCTAGCTTCTTATTCTTTGAAAATGGTTTGGGGGCCGGTCATGGGGTCTAACTATTCAATATAAATCATAGTTCCACTATTTCATGAGTTATTTCATATATTTCGTGTTTCAAATACTAGTGGAATAAGTATCCGACGAGGTAAAAACCTATCTTTATCAAGATGACAGATCGGTTCTCTGTACTAGCACTAGGATCAATTCTAACAAGTCACACACTCATATTCCGGAAATACAGAAACAAAAAAATTTCGCGGTCGAACTACCAAAAAATAATGGGGTAGAAATCTGAGCCCTAAATTAGTCACTTTATATTGATAAAGCCGAGATTCTTGTGGATCTAGTTCATTGAAATTCCGTCCAGTAAAACGGAAGAATTATAAATCTCCAAAATAATAGATAAGAATATTGCAAAAAGAGCCATTGCGACACCCATCAAAGGAGTAGTTCCCCATCCAGGAGCTACTTTACCATATTCCGAATTCAACGGTTTCAACAACCCCCCTAGACCTGTTTGTTTTGGACGTGCTTTTGAGCTCTCCTCAACGGTTTGTGTAGCCATAAATCGTATTATAGTAATTGAGATCTGTTGACTTTGTATACTATTCTGTTGTAAATAAACAATCTTATCATAGATTCATTGTGATCTTGAAATTCTATAATAATGGAAACAGCAACCCTAGTCGCCATCTCTGTATCTGGTTTACTTGTAAGTTTTACTGGGTACGCCTTATATACCGCTTTTGGGCAACCCGCTCAACAACTACGAGATCCATTCGAGGAACACGGAGACTAATTGAAGTAATGAGCCTCCATAGTTTGGGAGGCTCATTACTTCAATTGAGAGAATCAAAAATCATTTTTTAGTTTGAATTTTCGGCGGTTCTCTAAAAAAGATAGCGAAAAAAATTATCCCGAGAGTCGAGACTAAGAGGAATGTATAAACCAATGCTTCCATAGGTTCGATCGTGGTTTACAATTATAACTTTCATACCTGTTTATTTTGAACCATCTACCGGATAAAAAAAACAAGAGTCAAAGAAATGGTAATGATTCAAATTAGGATTTTTCTAATACCCTAGGTAAAATAAATAAAGAAGCAAAAGATATCCCAACAATGTTGTATTAGACGGCTTGTTTTCTTGTAGTCGGATCTCCTAGTTTTTGGAATGCTCCAAATTCTACTTGCGAATCCAAATCTGGATCAATACCTGCAAAAACATCTCTAAACAGAGTTCTAGCACCATGCCAAATGTGTCCGAAGAAGAAGAGCAGAGCAAACGATGCATGTCCAAAAGTAAACCAACCTCGTGGACTGCTACGAAAAACACCATCAGATTTTAAAGTAGCACGATCTAATTCAAAAATTTCACCCAATTGAGCGCGTCTCGCATATTTTTTCACAGTAGCGGGGTCGCTGTAACTGACTCCGTTAAGTTCACCACCATAGAACTCAACAGTTACACCTACTTGTTCAACACTATACTTCGATTCTGCCCTTCTAAAAGGAACGTCAGCTCTAACAATTCCGTCTCCATCTACCAAAACAACGGGAAATGTTTCAAAAAAGGTAGGCATACGACGGACAAAAAGTTCACGTCCTTCTTTATCTCTAAAGACGGGGTGTCCTAACCATCCAACAGCTATTCCATCCCCACTGTCCATGGATCCTGCTCTGAATAATCCTCCTTTTGCCGGATTATTGCCGATGTAATCATAAAACGCTAATTTTTCCGGAATTTTTGACCAAGCTTCTGTTAAACTTTTATTTTCGGCTAGGTCAGCACTGACTCTTCGATATATTTCTTGCTGGAAGTATCCCTGATCCCATTGATAACGAGTAGGACCAAATAATTCGATTGGGGTAGTTGCAGAACCATACCACATAGTTCCCGCAACAACAAAAGCAGCAAAAAAGACAGCAGCGATACTACTGGAAAGGACAGTTTCAATATTACCCATACGTAATCCTTTGTATAGACGTTGGGGCGGACGGACACTCAGATGGAATAGGCCCGCTAATATGCCCAAAGTGCCTGCTGCAATATGATGAGAGGCGATTCCTCCCGGAACAAAAGGATCAAAACCTTCCACGCCCCATGCTGGGTTTACCGATTGTACTTTTCCAGTTAATCCATAAGGATCGGACACCCATATGCCAGGACCATACAAACCTGTTACATGAAATACGCCAAAACCAAAGCACGCCACCCCTGAAAGAAATAAATGAATTCCAAAGATCTTGGGCAAATCCAAAGAAGGCTTACCTGTACGTTCATCCGAAAATATTTCTAGATCCCAATATACCCAATGCCAAATAGCTGCCAAGAAGCACAACCCCGAAAACATAATATGTGCCCCGGCCACTCCTTCGTAACTCCAAATACCTGGATTTGTTACAGTTCCACCTGTAATACTCCAACCGCCCCATGAATTAGTTATTCCTAAACGTGTCATGAAGGGTATAACAAACATACCTTGTCTCCACATTGGATCAAGAACGGGATCAGAAGGATCAAAAACTGCTAATTCATATAACGCCATTGAACCGGCCCAACCAGCAACCAGAGCCGTATGCATTATATGGACAGCAAGCAACCGACCAGGATCATTCAATACGACGGTATGAACACGATACCAAGGCAAACCCATGGAAATACCCCTTTATGAAAGAAAAATAGATACTATGTAACTTTATTGCATTGGAAATAATGATGCTAGGGACCCCCCCTTTCAATAAATTCTCGTGAAGTAAGGATTACTATTTGTTCTATTCTATTGCTAATAATGGAACAATTCTGTTTATAGGAACAAAGAGAAGCAGATCTATTCTATACCCGATAAGTATCAATACGCAATGGGTGGTTAAACCATTTTGTATGAGCAAATGGATCCCTACTTGTTCACCATTCGACGGGTATATTTATAAGAATTTGTCTTGAGCCATTCTGACTTCCTTTATCAAAGAGCTTCTCCAATCTATAGATCAAATTTGATATGGTAAACTAAATAAAGACCACTATTATGAAGACAATAAACTACCCCCACTATTACGTTTTCACATCAAAGTAAAATAGATTACTTCATTTTTTTCATTTAATGCCTATTGGTGTTCCAAAAGTACCTTTTCGAAGTCCTGGAGAGGAAGATGCATCTTGGGTTGACATATAGTGTGACTTGTCAGATATATTGGGTCATACGGGATTTCCCCGTTCTCTCCCCCGATCGAGATATCCTCTGATTCGCCCAAGAAATATTTTGGAGCGTGAAGTGAAATTCGATCTATTTTAGGGGAATCCAGATTAATATTATCAATTAGAATAATTTATGGTTGACTTGGTTGGACCAATCAAATTATCCAGGCTCCGTTTATAAAAAAGTACTTTAGTAATATATCAACGATTGCTGTGTCTATTTCGAATTCTAAATTTTGTATTACTAGTTTTTCTATTTGACTAGGTTATTGATTGATACCTCATTAGAAATTCTCTTTTTTCCTATACGAAAAAATACGAATAATCCTTGTTAATTAATTAAGGAAAATAGGCTGAATGTGTCTAAAATTTGGCCGAAGACATGAAATTGATTCAACAAAAATTTGTAGCAAAAAGAAATGGTAGTAGGTCCATTTGTCCTATATGTGCAAATCACAATCGGAACTATCTTTACCTGGAGTAGAGGCATAAACCTAAAAGAATTCAAGAGGCCCATTCAGGAACAAGAAAATAACATCGTGATTGCGGGCGGATCTCGATGAAACAATACATCAATTGAGGAGTTAATTCAACAAGGTTAATGAATTTTTCTATTTTTATATATTAGAATATTAGAGGGAAATTCTAGTGAAAGGGTTACAAACTTTTCTTTCTTACAACAAACACTAGAAGAAAAAGCTCCTTCGTTAGAACGATTTTGCTTTTAAAAAAAGAGCAGGAGCCGAAATCTATACATTGAGTCTTTTTTGCACAATTCTTTTGACCCGTATGCATTAAAAGGTGCATGTACGGTTCCTAAGGGATACAGTTTTATCCTAATCAACCGACTTTATCGAGAAAGATTACTTTTTTTAGGCCAAGAAGTTGATAACGAACTCTCCAATCAACTTATTGGTCTTATGGTATATCTCACTATAGAAGATCGTAACAGAGAGCTTTATGTATTTATAAACTCCCCCGGTGGATGGGTAATACCCGGAATCGCCGTTTATGATACCATGCAATTTGTGCCACCAGATGTACATACAATATGCATGGGATTAGCCGCTTCAATGGGATCTTTTGTCCTGGTCGGGGGAGAAATTACCAAACGTCTAGCATTCCCTCACGCTTGGCGCCAATGAGTTTTTTATTTGAGATAAAAAAAGAAGTCTATGCCTTCGCCATATGAAATTAAGAATCTTGAGTAATAATAGCATGGCACTTCCAATTCGATATGATAATTTTTTCTCAAACCATTAAATTATGTATCGAAAGAGCAGTCTGAAATACTCAGTATTTCCGATTTGATTTATTTTGATCTATCGGAATCTCAGTGTCACAAACCTTTTTCACACCGAAAAGCTCTGCATAAATTTATGTTATGAAATAGTTTTCCGTATTTTATTTGAGCGCATCAAAAAGAAACTTTGGGATTGCTGAATCACAGACGGAATAAATATATAAAGCAACGGAACCATCATAGTATTTTGAACTCCTCCAATAAAGAAGGGTGGTAATTGGACCTATTTTTGATCTGGGTATGAGAAATCCTATTTTATCTTTGATAGGAAATTCCATTCGTGAGCCGTATGCAATATGTAAAAAATGCCTGTACGGTTCTATTTTTTCTTGTTAGTCTCTTTCTCTTTACTCCATTCTGCAAAACCCTTTTGTATATTATATCATCAGGGTAATGATCCATCAACCTGCGAGTTCTTTTTATGAGTCCCAAACAGGAGAATTTGTCCTGGAAGCGGAAGAACTACTGAACCTGCGCGAAACTATCACAATGGTTTATGTCCAAAGAACAGGTAAATCTTTTTGGGTTGTATCCGAAGACATGGAACGGGATGTTTTTATGTCAGCAACAGAAGCCCAAGCTCACGGAATTGTGGATCTTGTAGCAGTTGAATGAAAATATCAAGGATTTCACAACCACGATTTGATTGATATTTTACTTATCGTCTTACCCAATTCTTTAATAGTCTATTAAATCAAAAAACTTCATAAGCATCCGGTTAAGAGCGATCTAAACCAGCTCAGTCTGTATACGATTCAGCATGCCAACTATTAAACAACTTATTAGAAACACAAGACAGCCAATACGAAATGTCACAAAATCCCCCGCTCTTAGGGGATGTCCTCAGCGCCGGGGAACATGTACTAGGGTGTATGTGCGACTCGTTCAGATCAGGGGCTGGAACAAAAGAAAGGAACCAATAACAACCAGTAGTAATCCGTCTGAGTGATCAGTACCAATAACTAAATAGAATAAAAACGCAAATGGAATTTTTCCGTTCACTGGCTAAAATCTCTTCTATCCCCCTATTTATTGTGTATGAAATTTATGGTTTCCGTTGGTGCAAATCCAATAAGCTGAGAAGCAATTCCCCATTGATAACAAAAGGGTTATTCATTAAGCGGGGGAAATCCTATTTAGCAGAAGAAATTTTAGACTTCCAAGAACGGCCTAACAGGATCAGCTACCCAGCTAACCTTCAGAATTAAATACCGTTACTGTATAGGTGGATCTCATTGTAAAAGACCTATTACTGGATAATTCGTGGGTAGAGCCGCATAACGGTGTGAACTGTACAAGTTACCAAAAAATAAGATTCATTAAATGAAGGAAAAGGCTCCGGTGTATAGAGAGGACCTCACCGTTTAAGAAGTAACCATAGAAACGATGGAACCACTCTATTATTTATTCTATATATATCTATTTTACTATGTTATTGATACTAGATATCAAGCAATTTCTTATTTTTAGACAGTTCACTTCGAAAAAAGAAAAAAATTGTGGTTGGGAAGGTTATAGTAGCAAAAGTCATTGGAATTTTTATTTTATATATCCGAAGAATCCGTTTTGTTATAAAAAAATCAGTAAGGGGAAAAGGAATAACTGACAGACAGAAACTCAATTAGTTATTCCTCAAAGTTTCATTTATTCAATGACTAGAATTAGACGAGGATATATAGCTCGGAGACGTAGAAACAAAATTCGTTTATTTGCATCAAGTTTTCGGGGGGCTCATTCAAGACTTACTCGAACTATTACTCAACAGAAAATACGAGCTTTAATTTCGGCTCATCGCGATCGAGATAAGAAAAAGAGAGATTTTCGTCGTTTGTGGATTACTCGGATAAATGCAGTAATTCGCAATAAAGGAGTATCTTATAGTTATAGTATACTAATAAATGATCTGTACAAAAGTCAATTGCTTTTAAATCGTAAAATACTTGCACAACTAGCTATATTAAATAGGAATTGTCTTTATATGATTTCAAATGAAATATTGGATCCATTGGAGTAATTTGAATGGAATTCCCCGGAGAATCAACTCCGGGAAGGTAGAGTATAAAATAGGATAAGATTAAGATAAAGTTGTCAAAATGAACAAAAGAGTTTAATAAAAAATGATTTATTCGGCCCCGCGGCTTTTTTTATTATGACACACGAATCAAATCTAGATTATCCTATTTTTCGAACACAACACCAACCTAAGTTCAGTTCGAATTGCAATTTTTATTCGATTAAAAAAAACTAAACCTATTTATTTCTAGTTCTAAGGCCTATTGTTTGAGCAGTCGACTCAGTTCTTTCAAACTGTTTCTCGTTATTAAGAAAAGGTAACAAAGATAAAATACGAGCTTGTTTTATAGCAGTAGTAATTAATCGTTGTTGTTTCAAGGTCAATTTATTTACGCGTCTTGACAATATTTTTCCTTGTTCACTAATAAATCGACTAATTAAACTCATGTTTCTATAATCAATTCGATCCCCCGATTGGATCGGGGGCAAACGTCTACGAAAAGATCGCTTCGATTTAAGAAAGGGTCGTTTGGATTTATCCATGGTTTGTTTATTCCTTTTCCAGAAATCCTATTTCGGTCGGATTTAAAATAAATTCTAATTCAAAAATAGGATTGGGGTTGTTTATAGATGGGTTTATTTAGATTCGAATCTATATTTAGATATTATAATATATTATAATATGTCATTTTGACTGTTCCGTTTATTTTTTTATCTCCCCATGAGTCGTATGTTTGGAACAACAGGGGCAGAATTTTCTCAATTCCAATCGACTAGGCGTATTGTGTCGATTCTTTTGTGTAATATATCTGGAAATACCCCTTGAGTCTTTATTAACACTGTTTCGAACACAACTGATACATTCCAAAATAATAGTTACTCGTACATCTTTACTCTTGGCCATGAAACTCCTTTGGGTTTTTGATTCAGTCAACTCTTCTATATTT